GAAGATAAATAAATTTCCAGATCTACGATATCAATGAAATAAAAAAAAAAAAATTCGACCCATAACATCTATGTCAGCTTTTCGGTATGAATGCATTCAAAACGACCCGCTTTCTAGATGATCCTTATAGAAAAGAGGGGATTATAACAATCTTTCTAGTTACTTCGTTCTCTATTTCTATTTGAAAGAATCCTTAGGAAAAGGATTTTGTTTCCACCGAGCTAAAACAATTTTTCGATGTCTCTAGTAAACCAAAGTCATTGTTTAATTAGCTATTTTGTTTCAATTTTCCCTATACAAAAACGAAAAATTGAAGATTTAGTTACGATTAGAAATCAATTTTCTATCTTTATCCATGGATCCTTTACTCATACTCATTCAATTGGAAGTATTGATTGATCCAATTAAAAAAAAAAAATTATGTTTCGTAATTTCATAATCCAATTTTTCAATTCCTAATTTCTAATTGACTCTTGGATACAAATCACGAGAATGTATATTCTTCCTCGACTTTTTCATTGAAAGGTAAAGGATTTCATCCTTTTAAGAAAAAAAGTTTTTGATCGGAATGGAATATTAATCAAACCGAGGGACCCCTTAACTATTTGGGGGTTAATAGAACGAATCACACTTTTACCACTAAACTATACCCGCTCCAATCTGATTATTGTATATAAATGGACTTTTTGTCGAACAAGAAACTCGGGCGTAATCAAAAGATAGGATTATAAAAGAATCATTAAAATGAGAGCCTTGACGTGTTTTGTTAGAGGACCTAATGAGAGTAGGAAAAGAGGACTTCTTTATTCATTTATTCAAATAATAAATAACTAAAAAATAACTAAATAAAATAAGAAGTGTTTTCTTTTTCTGGAGGTTTTCGACAGATAGGTCTCGACAAAACTACTTAATTTAAGATTTAACCCCCCCCCCCCAAAAAAAAAAGAAGATAAGAAATTAAAATAGGAAATCGCGCTTTGATTCTATACCTAAATTGTTCTTTTTATGACTTTTGTTGTTTCAATAACAAGCCTTTTTGTTTTCAAATGAATTGTTTTCAAATAAAATAAGAATTTTTATTACGATTGAATAAAAGAGGCCCGGCCCGGCTAGGTACTGACCAGGCCAAGCCGTGGAAATAAAAGGCCTTTTCGGACGAAATCAAAGAGGTTTTTTTTTTTATTATTTTGTCTTTTTTCTATTTCTATATTATATGGAATTTATACATTAAACATATATTAATTAAACAAATCTATATTAAATATATCAACAAATACAGATTCCATTTCTAGATTTTATTTATATTGGATTTATGTATTGAACTATTGTAGGTTGGATTGGTGGTATCTCTTTCAAGCCCTTTCTTTATATTCTTTATATATCCTTCTTTATATATATTCATATTTTTTACATAAACATAAAATATAAACATAAATGCTTTTATTTTATCTAAACTAAATGGAATTTAGTTTTATATCATTATCATTCTATATCTATTGTATAATTTATTATATATCTGTTCTATATTACACATAATATAATAAAATGAATAAAATAGATATAGAATACTTAAAAAAAAAAAAGAAAAATATAAAATACAGAATTCTAATAATCTAAAATTCTAATAATCTAAAATTCTAATAATCTAATAAATCTAATATAACATATATATTAACATACAAAAATAACATATATTAAAAATAACATATATTAATATATAAAAATAATATATGATATAGTAACATATAAATAATATAATAAATAATACATAAAAAAAAATATATAAACACTAAATAATTAAAACAAATAAGAATGAAGAAAAGAAAAAATAAGGGCTTTTTTCAAGCCTTTTTTTTTGTGATGTAACATAGTAATTAACCCCTTTCAATTGGTGGAGAGATGGCTGAGTGGACTAAAGCGTCGGATTGCTAATCCGTTGTACGAGTTTTTCGTACCGAGGGTTCGAATCCCTCTCTTTCCGTTTTCATCGATACCTTTTTATTTTCTTTCGAATTTATCGCGAGTCCGATTGGAATAGATAAAATCCTACTAAGCTAAGAACGTTTTAAAATCAAGGAAGAAAAACCGTATTTCTTTTTTATTCTTCACGTCCAGGATTACGCCCTGGATCATTAGATAGGAATCCGAAGATAAAGAGAGAAACAAAGAATATTACTACCGTGTAAACAAATAGTTTGAGAGTAAGCATTACACAATCTCCAAAATTCTTTTTTAGGAAAAAAGAGAATAGATTCGCTATTTTTATTTTAGACCGCATACCCTACGTTTTTTAGTTTATATTTTGACACCAAGAAATAAAGTTTTTTTTTTTCGAATCAATCATGAATTTGCCTAGGACATTATTAAAGATCTCATCGAAAACTTACAGCAGCTTGCCAAACAAAAGCTAAGAGCAAAAATAGCACAGGTATTACTGGCATAATATCTACGATTGGATTCAAAAAGGCGTAGGCCTCCGGTAATTTGGCAACGAAAAAACCGCTTGAACAAAGGGCAGAATTAAGACAGATCCAGATCAAACTAAATATATTAAGCATAACAAACATTTTGTTATTTTTGTTATTGAAGATAATTGTATTTATTTTGATTGAGTTATTAATAAGTTGAGTTATTGATAGAAGGGAAAATGAATAAAACTAAATAAGATAGACCCCAAAAACCTTCTTTGAACTCCCCCAATCAAAAATCCTTCAATTCTCAAATCAAAAGAGAATAGATTAAATCATACTTTCATACAATATCTTAATTGAATTCTATGTAATGATCAATAAATTCAGTTTAATTCTATATCGACCCATATTAAAATTCTAGCAACAATCTACCTATTTTATAAATATTTATGTTGGAGTTGACGAACAACCACTACCAATATTAGTGTTTATTAGGATCGAATAGAAATGGGGCGTAGCCAAGTGGTAAGGCAACGGGTTTTGGTCCCGCTATTCGGAGGTTCGAATCCTTCCGTCCCAGAGCACACCCAACCCATTATAGCATTATAATATATATAATGAATGTTATATATCAGAAAAAAGATTGCCTTTTAAAACACCCTTCTGTTTAAGAGTATAATATTAAGAGTATAATATTGGATTGGAAAAGTTTTATTAGGATTCGTAATAATTCTTCTCTGAATCATATCTTTTTCACCAATTGAATCGTGTTCAAATAACACGCAGATGTAATTGAATCTATAATTCCTTTCAGTAACAATTTTTTTTCAGTAAAAGTTTTTTAGTCTATCTGTATGGGGGTACCATATTATTGTTATTTCGATTCCTATTTTAGCAGCCAGTATGAAAAAACAACAACCTTACCTTACACCAGTCTTTATCCGCTATTTCATATTTCACTAAAAAAAGAAATTGGGTTTTTTAGCTATCTAGTTTTTTAATCATTGCTGTTTTAATACAAATATGGATTTATTCTAGGATCCTAGAATGTGGTCCTTACTTTAGAATGTTATTCAAATAATGATCTCGAAGCCGGAAATTTTTCAATCACTTAAATCTTTTTGATGATTTCTTATGAGTTCAGAGTACTCGAAGAAGTGTGAAATTGGTAAATTTGTCCTATCACTATCAAGTTACTTGACGATGCAGATTCAAAAAGAAATTTATTGATATAATATTATTTATATAATAAATATTAAATAAATAAATTAAATAAAATATATGTATCGGGTATTGGGGATTAAATTTAATTCGTTCTGAGACTTAGTCAGAACCTAGCCATTCATATTTCATATAGAAAGAAAAAGTATAGATTACTATGTACCGACCGAACCAATGACTATTCATGATTCCATAATTGAATCAATTACATACCGGTTCCAAACTAAAGGAATGTTATGGTAAAACTTCGTTTAAAACGATGTGGTAGAAAGCAACGTGCGACTTGAAGGACACGATCCGTTGTGGGTTCTTACATCCACCATTTTTTATTATACAGGAATTATAGAGGAATGAAAGTGCTCTTGACTCGACATCGTTTCTTATGTTTCACCAGAACTCTCATTTTTTTTTGGGGGGGGGGGTGATGTAAATCGTACATGATGGAGCTCGAGTAAAAAGTATTGATTCATTTCTCGGAGGCAAGAATCTAGGGTTAGTATTAATCAATAAATTTTGACAACTTCGTAAATATATTAAATATATTTGTAAATTAATTTTCCATATATAAATCGAAAGGATCCAATTCAAGCAAGTTTAAAATTCAAAAGTCACTTTTTTTTGAATTGGTAAAACTTTTTCGATCAAATCAAAAGTGTATTACACAAGAATCACTCGGTCATATGATTCTTTGATAGAAAGAAATCATAAAAAAGGGTATGTTGCTGCCATTTTGAAACGATTCAAAATCACCGAAGTAATGTCTAAACCCAATGATTCAAGGCAAAGATAAAGGATCCTGGAACAAGGAAATACCATTTTCGATTGTCTCAACAACTAGATCAGAATCAAAATCGATTCTAAAAGAGACAGACAAAAAGGGGTTAGAGACCACTCAATAAATGAAATACTTAAAAGGTTTCCTTGAGTTATTTGAGAGTTAGACAACTTGAGTTATGAGGGTACAAATTGAAAATACGAATAATTTTTTTTTCGGTAGGGGAAAGAATAAGTACTTAAATCATAGTCTAGTTGATTTGATGATTTTATGGCTATATTTGACATTATTATTCTATACATAGATATAATTTCCAATTTTCTTGAGCCGTACGAAGAGAAAACTTCTTATACGTTTCTAGGGGGGGGTATTGTTCATCTATCCCAATGAGCCATTTATCGAATCGTTGCAATTGATGTTCGATCCCGACGAGAGGGAAGAGATCTTCGGAAAGTGGGTTTTTATGATCCGATAAAGAATCAAACCTATTTAAATGTTCCTGCTATTCTATATTTCCTTGAAAAAGGCGCTCAGCCTACAGGAACTGTACATGATATTTTAAAGAAAGCGGGGGTTTTTACGGAACTTACCCTTAATCACCAAATGAAATGCAATTAATGAAAAATTAATGAAATATATAAAAAAGAATATATATAAAAGGAGGGTGTAGATGACTTGTAGAGAGCTTTGTATAATCTTTTCTCTGCTATTCGCTCTCCTCTCCTGTTCTATTCATATTTAATTTATTATTCCTACTGGGGTTAGTTGGAATTCTATGAACAAATAAAAAAAAAACAAAGGGTTGAGCTTTTTTATTTTACTTATATTGATTGACTAAATTCGAGCTTTTTTTCTTTACTTTTTTATTACGTTTACATCCCTTTTTGTATATATGTCGATTAGCTATGTAGTGCCAATCCAACACAAGTCCTTATTTAATTTTTTTATACTTAATTTACAATATCTTATTTGTTTTCTATTTCTCTATTGTATTCTTTTCTCAAACATTCATATTGACAACAGTGTATCGAATAAATATAATTCGATCGTGGATAAATGTATCCATTTTTCTCCGTGCCAGAGATTTGATTTCATTCAAGTAATGGGTTCATTGGATTTTCTGTAATACAAGAGGTTTTTTTGTATGATACAATTTGTTTTTCCATTTTTAATGTTTTGATTACGCTGTGCAATTCAATCTCTTTGTTTTGTTGGGATTCTGATTGTATCTACATATTCTAATTCTTTTATTCGGGTTGCTAACTCAACGGTAGAGTACTCGGCTTTTAAGTGCGGCTAGCATCTTTTACACATTTGTATGAAGCAACGGATTCGTCCATACCACCGGTAGGGTTTGTAAGACCGCGACTGATCCTGAAAGGAATGAATGGAAAAAGTAGCATGTCGTATCAATGGAGAATTCTGAGAATATTGCATTCTTTCTGGCTTTCTGGATATGTCCAAAACCTTGTTTGAATTGTTTGAATTCTTGGCGTGGCGTAAAAAAAAGAAATTGGAAAATCAATTTCAAGTCGGGTCGAGTGAATAAATGGACAGAGCCCAACAGTGGTCCCAATTATAGGGAAACAAAGAGTAACGAGCTTCTGGTCTTCATTTTTGAATGATTACCCGAACTAATTAGACGTTAAAAATATATTAGTGCTTGACGCGGGAAAGGCGGATTATCCTTTTTTTATGAGTCCTACCTATTAGGTATTCTCCATTATGAGGTGGAGATAAATGTGTAGAAGAAGGCAGTATATTGATAAAGAGGTTTTTTTTTTCAAAATCAAAAGAGCGATTAGATTGCAAAAATAAAGGATTTCTAACCATCTTGTTATCTTAGACTGAACATAAACCACTTAGATGAAAAAAGAGAGGATAGAGAGTCTGTTGATGGGTCTTACCTTTTTCCGAGGTATCTATTTTTTTCGTACTATAATACCTTGTTTTGACTGTATCGTACTATGTATCATTTGATAACCCAATAAACCCCCTATCTCCGGTTCAAATCGAATTTAAAATGGAAGAATTTCAAGGATATTTCGAACTAGATGGATCTCGGCAACACGATCTCCTATACCCACTTATCTTTCGGGAGTATATTTATGCATTTGCTCATGATCATGGTTTAAATAGATCGAGTTTGCTGGAAAATGTAGGTTATGACAATAAATCTAGTTTATTAAGTGTAAAACGTTTAATTACTCGAACGTATCACCAGAATCATTTGATCATTTCCGCTAATGATTCTGACCAAAATCAATGTTTTGGGTACAACAATAATTTGTATTCTCAAATGATATCAGAGGGATTTGCAGTCATTGTGGAAATTCCATTTTCCTTACGATTCCTACGATTAGTATCTTCGAGGCCAGAAATTGTAAAATATTCTAATTTACGATCAATTCATTCAATATTTCCGTTTTTAGAGGACAAATTCCCACATTTAAATTATGTATCAGATGTACGAATACCCTACCCTATTCATCTGGAAATCTTGATTGAAAACCTTCGCTATTGGGTGAAAGATGCCTCTTCTTTGCATTTATTACGGCTTTTTCTTCACGAGTATTATAATTGGAATCGTTTTATTACTCCAAAAAAAAAAAAATCTATTTCTTTTTTTTTGAAAAGTCATTCAAGATTTTTCTTGTTCCTATATAATTCTCATGTTTGTGAATACGAATACATCCTACTTTTTCTCCGTAACCAATCTTCTCATTTACGATTAACATCTTCGGGGGTATTTTTTGAGCGAATTTTTTTCTATGGAAAAATAAAACATCCTGTAGAAGAAGTCTTTTCTAATGATTTTCCGGCAATCTTATGGTTCTTCACGGAGCCTTTCATGCATTATGTTAGATATCAAGGAAAATCTTTTTTTGTTTCAAAAGATACGCCTCTTCTAATGAATAAGTGGAAATATTATCTTGTCCTTTTATGGCAATGTCATTTTTATGTGTGGGCTCAACCAGGAAGGATCTATATAAACCAATTAGCCAACCATTCCTTCGGCTTTTTGGGCTATCTTTCAAGTGTGCGACTAAATCTTTCAGTTGTACGGAGTCAAATGCTAGAAAATTCGTTTAT